AGCAGCCAGGGCTTTGAACCCAAATACATTACCCACAATCGAGGTAAACATGTTAGTAACCGAACCTTCCTCAAAAAGGTCTAAGGGGTAAGCTACATACGCAATAAATTGAGTTTCTTCTCCTGGAACGGGCTCGATGTGGTAGCATCGTCCTTTGTAACGATCAAGGCTGGTAAGCCCGTCGGTCCACACAGTTGTCCATGTACCAGTAGAAGATTCAGCAGCTACCGCAGCCCCTGCTTCTTCAGGTGGAACTCCAGGTTGAGGAGTTACTCGGAATGCTGCCAAGATATCAGTATCCTTGGTTTCATATTCAGGAGTATAATAAGTCAATTTATACTCTTTAACACCAGCTTTGAATCCAACACTTGCTTTAGTCTCTGTTTGTGGTGACATAAGTCCCTCCCTACAAGTCATGAATTTAGAATTCTTGCAATAAAATAAAACAACAAGGTCTACTCGACATAAATTAGGAATAGATTTAATTAACCTTTTTCACAGGAATCTTTCACAAAATTATCAACTAATCAGAATGATTCTTTATTAGACCATGATATTTGATTCGCCAAATACATCATTATTGTATATTCTTTCATATGTATAGCGCAACCTAATACTTGTTTTTCAAGTTTTTAATCTTTGACTTTGTATAAATCGAAATATTTAATATTAAAATAATAATAAAATCACTCTTGTAAAATAATAATAAAATCACTCTTGACAGTAATATATGTTGTATATGTAAATCCTAGATATGACAATATGCGGAATTCCTCCATGAAAACGAAAGACAAGGGGGGGGGGTTGATAAAGGGGTGAATAGATGGAACGCATAACCGGATATGCTAAAATGAAAATACGAAAAAAAAAAGGCTAACGAGATCGAAAAAATAGAGTTCCGTTTCGAATTCGCTAGATAAAACAAAGTCTTGCCTATTATGATAAATAAATCAAAGACTTTCCGCAAAATTTGTATTTTTTATTCATATATTTTTTTTATTTTAAAACTTGGTTTTGGTTAGTTGAGCTTGAAAATGAATAAGTAAAAAATTGAATTGCACATTCGCTTGGGTGGTACCAACGAAATCGAGTGCTTACTCCCATTTATTATTGAATTAACCGATCAATTTGCTATCGAAGATTTTTTCTGTATTCGAAAAATTTTGCAACAAAATTTAATATATTTTTTTTATTATGAGAATAAATCCTACTACTTCGGATTCAGAGGTTTCGATACGTGAAAAAAAAAACCTGGGGCGTATTGCCCAAATCATTGGTCCGGTACTGGATGTAGCCTTTCCCCCGGGGAAGATGCCTAATATTTACAATGCTCTGGTGGTTAAGGGTCGAGATACTCTTGGTCAAGAAATTAATGTGACTTGTGAAGTACAGCAATTATTAGGAAATAATCGAGTTAGAGCTGTAGCTATGAGTGCGACAGAGGGTTTAAAGAGAGGAATGGACGTGGTTGATATGGGAAATCCTCTAAGTGTTCCAGTCGGCGGAGCGACTCTAGGACGAATTTTCAACGTGCTTGGGGAACCTGTTGATAATTTAGGTCCTGTCGATACTCGCACAACATCTCCTATCCATAAATCCGCGCCTGCTTTTATACAATTAGATACAAAATTATCTATTTTTGAAACAGGAATTAAAGTAGTAGATCTTTTGGCCCCTTATCGTCGTGGGGGAAAAATCGGACTATTCGGTGGGGCTGGCGTGGGTAAAACAGTATTAATTATGGAATTGATCAACAACATTGCCAAAGCTCATGGTGGTGTATCCGTATTTGGTGGAGTAGGCGAACGGACTCGTGAAGGAAATGATCTTTACATGGAAATGAAAGAATCTGGAGTCATTAATGAACAAAATCTTGCGGAATCAAAAGTGGCCCTAGTCTACGGGCAGATGAATGAACCGCCGGGAGCTCGTATGAGAGTTGGTCTGACTGCCTTAACTATGGCAGAATATTTCCGAGATGTTAATGAGCAAGACGTACTTCTATTTATCGACAATATCTTCCGTTTCGTACAAGCAGGATCCGAGGTATCTGCTTTATTGGGTAGAATGCCTTCTGCTGTGGGTTATCAACCCACCCTTAGTACCGAAATGGGTTCTTTACAAGAAAGAATTACTTCTACGAAAAAAGGGTCCATAACCTCTATTCAAGCAGTTTATGTACCTGCAGACGATTTGACTGACCCCGCTCCTGCCACCACATTTGCACATTTAGATGCGACTACCGTACTATCAAGAGGATTAGCTGCCAAAGGTATCTATCCAGCGGTAGATCCTTTAGATTCAACGTCAACTATGCTACAACCTCGAATCGTTGGCGAGGAACATTATGAAACTGCGCAACAAGTCAAGCAAACTTTACAACGTTACAAGGAGCTTCAGGACATTATAGCTATCCTGGGGTTGGACGAATTATCCGAAGAGGATCGCTTAACCGTAGCAAGAGCACGAAAAATTGAGCGTTTCTTATCACAACCCTTTTTCGTAGCAGAAGTATTTACAGGTTCTCCGGGAAAATATGTTGGTCTAGCGGAAACAATTAGAGGGTTTAAATTGATTCTTTCCGGCGAATTTGATTCTCTTCCTGAGCAGGCCTTTTACTTAGTGGGTAACATCGATGAAGCTACTGCGAAGGCTGCGAACTTAGAAATGGAGAGTAAATTGAAGCAATGACCTTAAATCTTTGTGTACTGACTCCGAATCGAATTGTTTGGGATTCAGAAGTAAAAGAAATCATTTTATCTACTAATAGTGGACAAATTGGCGTATTACCAAATCACGCGCCGATTGCCACGGCTGTTGATATAGGTATTTTGAAAATACGCCTTAATAACCAATGGTTAACGATGGCTCTGATGGGCGGTTTTGCTAGAATAGGCAATAATGAAATCACTATTTTAGTAAATGATGCAGAGAAGAATAGTGACATTGATCCACAAGAAGCTCAGCAAACTCTTGAAATAGCAGAAGCTAACTTGAGGAAAGCTGAAGGCAAGAGACAAACAATTGAGGCAAATCTAGCTCTCAGACGAGCTAGGACACGAGTCGAGGCTCTCAATACGATTTGATTTTGTAACTAGCTGACGTGTAAAAAAAAAAAGAATGTATAAAAAAAATAGGATCGAAAAGCGAGAAAAATAATAAAAGAAAAAAAAGCTGGTTACAAAAACTTATTAGACACCATGATCAATGGTGTCTAATAAGTTATACCTACTATTGGATTTGAACCAATGACTCCTGCCGTATGAAAGCAATACTCTAACCACTGAGTTAAGTAGGTTATTTATCATCGTAAATAGAAGGAAAGGGGATACCTATCACATCGATAGGATTATAAATCCAATATTATTTCTAAGCAATACCAATAACCAACGAGATGAAAGAGATATAATGTTCGATGATGGAATATGAATCTTGACAAGAAATTATCTACATGATAAGATAAAATGTGTATCACAAACACAAGGGCTATAGCTCAGTTAGGTAGAGCACCTCGTTTACACGTGCGCCAAAGTTTTTCAGAGGAGTCCATCACGCAATCAAACTAATTGATTGATCTTATTAATAAATCGATGTCTTACTCCATTACTTTTTTTAGGAAAAAAGAGGAGAACAATAGCCTGACATTAGGTCCTATTAAAGTACCCCATTAGGTAGGGAATGAATAGAACCCATCATTGATTTGAGATATTGATAGGGTGAATACCCAGCCAACTTAATGCTCGGCGGAATGAGTCTAAGGAACTCAAAAATGATCTTTTCGTCCTATGAACCTTAAGGTGTATCAAGTTTCATGTTTGATTTTTGAATCAGGATGTTAGAGACTATATTTAACTTAAGTTGATCTAGACCAAAAGCAAACCTACGTCAAGAGAACCCTTCTTTGAAACACTTTGGTAGTTCTTCTGTATTGTATTAGAATTAAAAAATAATCAATCAGAGTACTTGGAACCATTTCTTATCTTTTTTTTTAAGAAAAAATATGGTAGACTAACTGATCTTTCTATCAGTTAATGAAAGAGCCCAATGCAAAAAAAAAATGCATGTTGGGTCTTTGAAAGAGTTCGAATCATTTTGATAATAATAAGTTCGAACTCTTTTACCGAGCAGGTCTACGGTTCGAGTCCGTATAGCCCTAACTAAGAAATTTATTCGAATAAATGACATTCAAATTAAAACAATTGGATAATTTTTTTACTTATTATTGTATTCTTTATTTCTAACTTTATTTCTAACTAGTTACTTTCAATTACTTGGTTCATAAAAAAAAATTACCATACCATAAAAAAACCATAAGTCCTAGGGATCGTTCAGAATAAAACGGAAAACCGAATGAATTTTATTTCAATGGATGCAATCACTATCTATCTATCGATATATCTAGATAGATACTTAAAATTTAATTTAGAATAAACTTTTTTTCTGACACGGCCCTTTTTAAAGATAAAAACAGAAATTAAATTCAACTCAAATTAAATCTATCTAATACTAAGTCAGATGGGTATGGTAAAGTCTTACTGGATTTTTTGATACGTCATAAGTTAAAAACCGAAGAGATTTTTAGAAAATTGATTTTTTTTAAATAAAACATAAACAACATTTCATAAACAGAAATAAAAAAAATTACTAGTTATTAATCATATTAATATTATATTATTATTATTAAAAACTATTAGTAATAGAAATATGGAAATATTAAGTAATAAGTGTACTGAAAATAAGATTAGAATCAATAAATCTTAAAATGAGACGTCTACCACAGCAACCAAATAAAAATAAATGATTCGATTAACCTGAATTTTTGTTTTTTACTCAAGAATTCTAGATCCCTTGCCCCATCCACTCTGATTGGAATTGACTAAGCAGGTATTTTTTCCACATTCATAGGAGTTCGTCTATGTTTCTGCTTTACGAATATGATATTTTCTGGGCATTTTTAATAATATCAAGTGCTATTCCTGTTTTGGCATTTCTAATTTCCG